AATAAAGTCAGCTAAGTCAATTAAGCTAGTGGGTTCATACCCCAAAAATGATTTTTCCTTTATTAATTTTTTTCAAAAGTTTAATATTATGAATAATTGTGATTACAATTATAATTTCTATTTCATCAAATCATTGATTTATTTATTGAATTATAATAGAAATGAACATAATAATATTTATTCCTATTATAAAATATAATAAATTAGAGAATTGTAATTCAATAATTACATACTTTATTATCCAGTCATTTTCTTCAATTTTATTCTTTATATCTTCTTCATTACTTAGAATTAATTATTCCATCTTAATAGAAATTTTAATTAACACTTCAGTGTTAATTAAATTAGCTATAATTCCATTTCATTTTTGATTAACTTCAATTAGAGAAACTTTAGATTATAATTCATTACTAATTATTCTTACTTTACAGAAAATTATTCCTCTTTTTATTTTATATAAAATAAAAAGAGATATATCATTATTCATTAGAATTTTATCATTAATTCTAAGCTCTGTAATAATTTTCAACTTAAAACTTTTGAAAAAAATTCTTATTTTTAGATCAATTTCACATTTAAGTTGAATAATTATTATTATATTTATTCCCAGAAATTTTTGAATTTCATATTTACTTATTTATTTCATAATAATCAATTCAATTTTAAGAACTTTACAAAGAAATAAAATTTTATCAATCAATAACATATTTAATAAAAAAATTTCCGCTAGCGGAAAAATTAAAATTATCATTTCCCTACTATCATTAGGCGGGATACCACCTTTCATAGGTTTTTTAATTAAATTTATTGCTATTACATTAATTATTAACTATTCATCTATTTTAATAACAATTTTAATTATTTCATCATTAATTAATATTTATATTTACATTCGCATAATTACTCCTATATTATTAACTTTTAATAAAATAGATATCAATTTTAATTTATTTAAAAATAATAAAAATTTATACTTTAATAGATTAATTATTTTTTCTTTATTTTTAATAAATTTAATATTTTAAGATTTTAAGTTAAAAAAACTATTTACCTTCAAAGTAAAAATTATTAAATATAAATCTTAATATAGTAAAAGGAAAATTTTCCGTTAATAAATTTACAATTTAACGCCTGACATCTCAGCCATTTTACCGCGATGAATATTTTCTACTAATCATAAAGACATTGGAACAATATACTTAATTTTTGGAACTTGAGCAGGTATATTAGGATTAAGAATAAGAATTCTTATTCGAATAGAATTAGGACAACCAGGGACATTAATTGGTAATGATCAAATTTATAATGTAATTGTAACTGCTCATGCATTTATTATAATTTTCTTTATAGTAATACCAATCATAATTGGAGGATTCGGAAATTGACTTGTCCCAATAATATTAGGAGCACCAGATATAGCTTTTCCTCGAATAAATAATATAAGATTTTGACTTCTACCTCCTTCATTATTTTTATTAATTAATTCTTCTCTAGTAGAAAGTGGGGCAGGAACAGGATGAACTGTATATCCACCACTTTCGTCAAACTTATCGCACTATGGCCCATCAGTGGATATAGCAATTTTCTCTTTACACCTAGCCGGTGCATCATCAATTCTTGGTGCTATCAATTTCATTACAACTATTATTAATATACGATCATTAGGCATAACTTTAGAACGAATACCATTATTTGTATGATCTGTACTAATTACTGCAATCCTTCTTTTATTATCATTACCTGTTCTTGCAGGAGCAATTACTATATTATTAACAGATCGAAATTTTAATACTTCATTTTTTGATCCTTCAGGAGGGGGGGATCCAATTTTATATCAACATTTATTTTGATTTTTTGGCCATCCTGAGGTTTATATTTTAATCCTTCCAGGATTTGGGATAATTTCTCAAATCATTTGCTTTCATACTGGGAAAAAAGAACCTTTCGGAAATTTAGGAATAATTTATGCTATATTAGCCATCGGTCTTTTAGGATTTATTGTATGAGCTCATCACATATTTACAGTAGGAATGGATATTGACACTCGAGCATATTTTACTTCAGCTACAATAATTATTGCTGTTCCAACAGGAATCAAAATTTTTAGATGACTTGCCACTCTTCACGGGACAAATTTAAAATTTAATACTCCAATCTTATGGGCCTTAGGATTTGTATTTTTATTCACAGTAGGAGGACTTACCGGAATTATACTAGCAAATTCTTCTATTGACATCATTCTCCATGATACTTATTATGTAGTTGCTCATTTCCATTATGTTCTTTCAATAGGGGCAGTATTTGCAATTATAGGAGCAATTATTCATTGATTTCCTTTATTTTTTGGTTTAAATTTTAATTCAATTTTAACTAAAAGTCAATTTTTTATTACATTCATTGGTGTAAATATAACATTCTTCCCACAACACTTCTTAGGATTAAGAGGGATACCCCGACGATATTCTGATTATCCAGATTTCTTCTCCAAATGAAACATAATTTCATCAATTGGATCAGTAATTAGATTAATTGGTGTAGGGCTAATAATTTTTATTATTTGATCATCTATAATTGAAAAAAAAAAAATTATGATCACCCAATTTACAAATTCATCTATTGAATGAATATTAAATTTTCCTCCTTCAGAACATACATTTAATCAAAATAACATTATCCTAAAATAAACCTATGATAACATGATCATTAATTTCATTTCCTGATAGAAACTCACCCATTATAGAACAAATAATATTCTTTCACGACCATTCAATAATAATTATTGTAATAATTACAATTATTACTATTTACATAATTATTAATATTATTTTAAATAATTTTTCTAGCCGATCCATAATAGAAGGTCAAGAAATTGAAATTATTTGAACTATCATTCCAGCAATTACTTTAATTTTTATTGCAATACCATCATTACATTTATTATATTTAACTGATGAGTTATTTAATTCCCAGATATCAATTAAGATTATCGGACATCAATGATACTGATCTTACGAATATTCTGACTTTAATAAAGAATTTGATTCATTTATAATTCCAGAACAAGAAATAATAAAAAATTCATTTCGTCTTCTAGATACAGATAATAACTTAGTTATCCCATTTAATACAACAATTAAATTTTTGATTACATCTGCAGATGTAATTCATTCCTGGACGATTCCCTCACTAAGAATTAAAATAGACGCTGTACCTGGCCGATTAAATCAAGCTTTTTCATTTTCAAAACGTCCAGGAATATTTTTTGGCCAATGCTCAGAAATTTGTGGAGCAAACCATAGATTTATACCAATTTCACTTGAAATTGTAAAAATAAATAATTTTATTAAATTCATTTCCTACTAATCATTGAATGGCTGAAATTTAAGTAATGGTCTCTTAAACCAAAATATAGTATTTATACTTTCAATGAAAAAACTAGTTAAAAAAAAATTATAACAAAAGAATGTCATTCTTTAATTACCTAAAGTGTTTTTTAATTCCACAAATCTTTCCAATAAATTGATTTTTAATTTCATCAGTATTAATAATAATAACCATAATTATTATAATTATAACATATTTTATAAAAACATATATTGAAACTTCAAACCTATCTTCAAATAAAACAGGCAATAAAACATTATCATTTAAATGGTAAATAATTTATTTTCAATTTTTGATCCTTCAACATCATCATGATTTAGTTTAAATTGATGCACAATAATTATTCTCATTTTTATATATCCATCACTTTGATGAGCATCGTCTTCAGTATTTATTATTTCCTGAAAGATTCTTTTAAGAAAATTCTTTCAGGAAATAATAAATAATTTAAAATTATTTAAATATAAAAATATTGTATTATTTGTATCTATTTTTATTATTATTTTAATGAACAACCTCTTAGGATTGTTACCTTATGTTTTTACTGCATCGAGCCATTTAATTTTTACTATATATCTTGCCTTTCCCATTTGATTAAGTATAATTATTTTCAGTCTTTTGAATAAATTCAATAAGTTTATAACTCATCTTGTTCCTATTGGTTCTCCAATTTTTTTAAGAACTTTTATAGTTTTAATTGAAACTGCAAGAAATTTAATTCGTCCAATTACTTTATCAGTACGTTTAATGGCTAATATAATTAGAGGTCATTTGTTAATTCATTTACTTTCTTCTTTATCAATAATTAGACATTTAATGATAATAATTTCTATTCCAATCATAATTATGTTAATAATTTTAGAAACTGCTGTTGCAATTATTCAAAGTTTTGTATTCATTACTTTAATTTCATTATATGTTAATGAAGTATAACTTATGATATTTCACCCATTTCACATAGTAGAAAAAAGACCTTGGCCTTTAACAAGATCAATTTCAGCTCTTTGTTTAACTTTGGGCTTTATTAACTATTTTAATAATTATAATTATATTTTATCAATTTTAGCTGTTTTAATTTTGATTTTATCATCCTTTCAATGATGACGTGATATTTCACGGGAAGCCTCTTTTCAAGGTTTTCATACTATTTTAGTATTACAAGGTCTTAAATTAGGTATATTACTATTTATTTTATCTGAAGTGTTTTTCTTTATTTCATTTTTCTGAGCATTTTTCCATAGAAGTTTATCTCCTAATATTGAAATTGGTTCTATTTGGCCCCCAAATAATATTATTCCCTTTAATCCTTTTGAAATTCCATTATTAAATTCAACAATTTTAATTTCTTCGGGAATTTCAGTTACTTGAAGTCATCATTCAATTATAATAGGAAAATTATCTAATTCTTTATTTTCATTAAAAATTACTATTGTATTAGGAATTTTATTTACAATTTTTCAACTTTTTGAATATTATCAAGCTCAATTTTCCATTTCGGATGGAATTTTTGGATCAACGTTTTTTTTAACAACTGGATTCCATGGAATCCATGTGATTATTGGAACTATTTTTTTATTTATTTCAATAAAACGAATTAGAAATATATTAATTTCTTCAGAACATTTTTTTGGATTTGAAGCTTCCGCGTGATACTGACACTTTGTCGATGTAGTATGATTATTTTTATTTACATTTATGTACTGATGAATTTATTGTTTAATTAGTATAATTAGTACATTTAATTTCCAATTAAAAAGTTTTTAAAAAATTAAACAATTTTAATAATTATTTCAATTTTAATAATAATTCCTTTAATTATTATAATTTTATTTATTTTAATTCATTTAAAAAATCTTAAGAGAAAAGAAAAGTTATCACCGTTTGAATGTGGATTTGACCCATTTTCGTTTTCTCGGGTTCCTTTTTCATTAAAATTTTTTTTTATTGGAATTGTTTTTTTAATTTTTGATGTAGAAATTATTATTATCATGCCTTTTCCTATTTTAATAAATTACAATTATTATTTATTTATAAGATTCATGTTTATTAATTTGATGATTCTTTTTGGCCTAATTTTTGAATGAAAATTAGGCATAATTGATTGATTAAAATAGAAAAGTATTTAAATATAAATATAAAGTCTAATTTGCAATTAGAAATTGTGTTAACCTTTTCTATAAAATAAAGCGATTTTATTGCGCTCAGTTTCGACCTGAGTTTAGAAGTATTCTATTTTTTAATAGAAGCCAAAGATAGAGGCGATTCACTGTTAATGAATTAATTGATTTTCCTATTAAAATTTAAAGATTAATACTTTAGGCTTCTAACCTAAAATTAATGATTTATCATTTAATCTTTAAATTTTAAGTGGTGTAATTAAACACTTAACATTTTCGTTGTTAAATTCTTTTTCAGCTTAAATAATTCCAAAAATTGATGCAAAAACTGTTAAAGGTTATAACTATAAAAAAAGTTATAAAGAAAATTAAAATTGTTTGAGGAAGAATAGCTTTTCAAGCTATTATTATTAATTTATCGTATCGATATCGGACGTATGTCCCACGAATTAAAACAAATATAATTATAATTAATAGTATAATTAAATTACTTATTATTTTAAATCCAAAAAATATGAAATTCGTTAAGATTCTAATTGCTATAATTATTCCATATTCTGATATAAAGATAATAGCAAAAAGTCAAGACCCGTATTCAATATTAAAGCCTGAAACTAATTCTGATTCTCCTTCGGCTAAATCAAATGGACTTCGATTAGTTTCAGCTAAGCAAATTATTATTCAAATTAAAAATAAAAATGAAAACCTAAAAATTATTATTTGGTTTTCTTGAATTTTAATTAAAGAATTTATTCCATATGATTGACTAATTAAACAGATTCTAATGATTATTATTGCCATTCTTACTTCATAAGAAATGATTTGAGCAAATCCTCGATATGATCCAATTAAAGAATATTTTGAATTAGAAGATCATCCTCTTCATAAAATTGTATAACCTCTTAACCTAGAAATGCATAAAAAATAAATAATTCTTATGTTCAAATATAAAGAATTACTTGCAAACAAAAAGATTATCCAGATTATTATTATTAACAAAATTCTAATAATTGGAGAAATTATATGAATAATAATATTTATATAAAATATGTAATTTATTTCTTTTCTAAAAAGCTTTAAAGCATCTCTGAATGGTTGAAATAACCCTAAAATTCCAGCTTTATTGGGACCCTTCCGAATATGGCAATATCCTAAAATCTTTCGCTCTAATAATGTAAAAAATGCAATTCTAATAAGAATTATTATTAATAATATTAAAAAAATTAATGAATTTAAAATTATTAAAGGAAGTTAATCATAAAGGAAGCTTAAATTCCTCACATTTTTCTGTCACTTTAATAATTCCAAAAATTGATGCAAAAACTGTTATACTTTAAATAAAATTTTTTTACTTTTAAAATTCCTTTCGTACTAATTAAAAAAATTTTTTTTCTATTAGGATAGAAACCAACCTGATTCACATCGGTCTAAACTCAGATCATGTAGGATTTTAAAAGTTGAACAAACTTCTTTTCTTAACTTCTTCATTAAAAAAGTATCCTAATCCAACATCGAGGTCGCAAACTATTTTTTCTATAAGAACTATCTAAAATTATTACGCTGTTATCCCTAGAGTATTTTTTACATTTAATCATTAATAATGGATCATCTTTTTTAACTTAAAGTTAATTATATTTATTAATCGCCCCAATTAAAAAATTATGTATAATTGTAATTACTACACAATTTTAAAAAATTCTTAGGGTCTTCTTGTCCTTAATTTAAATTATTGTTTCTTCACAAATAAAAATAAATTCTATTTTTAAATTCAAGATAGAATTTTTTTGAAAGTCCATTCTTTTAGCATTCAATTAAAATCTTATTACAATACCTTTGTATAGTCAAAATACTACAGCAATTTAATTATTCATTGAGCAGGATTTATATTTAATTAAGTTTCTAAATACATTGTTTTTATTAAACAGTCAAAAAAAATATTTGCCTAATTTCTAGAATTTATTATAAAAATATAGTAATATATAAATATATGATTTTTATATATAAAATTATACTAATATTCTCATTTTTATTTTTTAATAAAATTTTTAAAAACAAAAATTAATTATATTTTTATATAAAAATATAAATTACTTATAACAATAAAAGAAAAATATTAATTCTTTTTAATTATAAACATAATTAAATATAATTTTATATAAAGCTTATCCCTTATATAATTACTTATAATATTAATAAATATAAATTATTATAAGAAAAACTTTATTTTTGATATAAAAATTAGATATCACTAACTTTGATAAGAATTTCACTTCTATTAAATACTCAAAATTTATTTTGAAATATAAATTACATATAGATAATAGATCAGTTAGTTTCGAAATAAATAAATTTATATTATTTTTTGAAAATCCCTAATGCTAAAGGTACAAAAAATTACTTTTTCCTTAAAAAGAAATTCCTTTACAGTTTTAAAATTAAAAATTAATTTATTTTAATTTAATTTAATTAAATATTTAATAAAAGGTTCTTTTTGTTTAAAAAAATGGTTTAAAACAAATTTTCATTGTAAGTGAAACATCTAATGATTTCATTTTTAAAACACTTTCCAGTATTTTAACTTTGTTACGACTTATCTTCATAAAAGAGCGACGGGCGATATGTACATATTTTAGAGCTTAATTCAAATTTTCATTTTATTAAAATTTTACTTTCAAATCCTAAATTATTGATTTCATTTTTAAATCTCTATAAAGAAATGTAATTCACTTCATTCTAAAACTTTTGCTGCATCTTGACTTAACTTTTTTTAAAGTATTAAATTATAGTAATAATTACAAATTTTTACTTAAATAGTGATATACAAACTGTTTAACCAATTTTAGTAAGATTTAGGTGTTTTATCCATTAAAGAGCAAATTCCTCTGAAAAGCTTAAAATACCGCCATAATTTTTTGTTTTCATATTATATATATACTTACAACATTTAGCTCTCAATAATAGGGTATCTAATCCTAGTTTATTTAAAAAGAATTTTTACTTTATTTTATTCTAAAAAGAAAAAAAAATTTCACCTTAATTTTTCTTTAAAATTTTAAAAAATCAATTAAATTAAGTTTTTAATTAAAAAAGTCTCTTTTTGTATAACCGCTGTTGCTGGCACAAAATTTACTAGAGATTGCTCTAAATATCAATAATTTTTTATATTATTAAGTAAATTTTATCTTCTAAATTTTATAAATCTATATAATTTATAAAGAATTTAAAGCTAATTTTTCTTACTAACCAAATTTAATTACTGGCAAATAATGAGATTTTGTTTTAATAATAATATCGATTATTTGGATTTTTTTTCCAAAACTCATGTCTATCGGTTATCTGGATATATAAAAGGAGGAATATGCTACGATTTAATTGACTGATTTAACCGGATCATAGAATCATATAGATTTAGAGCTAGATGAAACCATCTCTTCTTTTTCTCCGAATTTATTAATAGTTAGATGTGGCTAAACTAGGATGACCCTTTGTTACATCTAGGCAGGCCTTTAAATGCGATCAGTGTTCAGTGCCCCTTATTTTCAATAGATGTAATCATATTTCGCAATAAGTAAAATGCCTGAAATTAAAGGGTTATCTTGATAGGATAAATCATGTATTAAATACTTTTACTATTAATCTTAATAAATTTAATTATTTCCTAAAAAATCAAAATTTTTTGTGCAATAAACACCAAAGATTATTAATATCTTTAATTAAATTTCTTTACATTTTCAGTGTAATATTTTAGTAATAAACTATAAAGACTTATGTTAAAAATATAATTATTATTATAATTAAAATTAGAATCTTATTAAATGAAATTGAATTAATTCATATGCTTAAAAGTGATAGTTTACCAAACTCATTTTTAAATCCAGTAGGACCTATGATTTCTAACCATTTTCAATCTATTATTCTTATTTTCAAAAATTTATTATTATTTAATAAAAATACTATTCTTGTTAAGGAAGACAAAAATCATATTTTATATAGAAATTCTATATTATATTTAAACTTATGGGAAAAATTAAAAATAAAAAATGAGATATAAAATCTTAATATCATTAAAATTAAACCAGTAAATTTTGATATTAATCTAATAAACATAATCTTATTCCTTATTACAACAGTTCATAAAATAAAATTTCCTGAAATTACTAAAAAAAATGTTAATACATAAATTGGAAAAACTATCTTAAAATCCAAAGTAATTCTGTAATAGTTTATTGATAAAATTCCTTTTAATATTATAAGGTATAATAAACGAATACAATATATAAAAGTAAAAACAATTCTAATTGTAAACATAATTAATAATAATAAATTATTAATTTTAAAAAAAAAAAATTCTAAAATCAAGTCCTTAGAGTAAAATCCACCAATAAATGGATAGCCTATTAAAGATAAAATTGAAATAAATATACAACTTATTACCACTGGACTTAATTTAAAAAAATTTCCTAATATTCGAACATCCTGATTTCCATTCATAAAATGAATAATTAAACCAGCACATAAAAATAATATTGATTTAAAAATTGCATGTATTACTAAGTGGAAAAATGCAAGTTGTGGTATATTTAATGAAATAATGATTATTATTATTGATAATTGACTTAATGTAGAAAATGCAATAATTTTCTTAAAATCTGTTTCGAAATAGGCATTTATACCTGATATTATTATTGTAATTAATGAAATTTTTAATAGAAATATTACATTCAAATTTTCTATAAATAAATAATTAAATCGAATTATTAAATATACTCCAGCAGTCACTAACGTAGATGAATGAACTAAAGAGGAAACTGGAGTAGGAGCAGCCATAGCTGCCGGTAATCAAGCTGAAAATGGAATTTGTGCTCTTTTAGTTATTCCTGCTATAATAATGAAAATTCCTAAAATCATTTCTGTTTTATTTAATGATATAAAATCAAATGAACCAAAATTAAATAAGAATAAAACAGCTATAATTATCATTACATCCCCAACTCGATTTCTAATAATTGTTATTATCCCAGAGTTGTATGAATTTGTTCTTTGATAGAAAATTACTAAACAATAAGACACTAATCCTAACCCATCTCAACCTAGAATAATTATTATTATGTTAGGTATTATAATTAATATAATTATGGATAGTACAAATATTAACACAATAATACAAAAACAATTTTTATTTTTATCTATATTCATATACCTACTTCTATACAAAATTACTATACCTGAAATTAAAAAAACAATAGAGACGAATAAGTTTCTAATTCAATCAAATAAAAAATAAAATTTTAAATCCAATCTAGAAATTCTATTAATATAATACTCAATTAAAAGAAAATTTCTTCTTAGGATATTAAGTAAGAAAAAATTAAAAAACAAAAATCTCAAAAATGTTAGTATAATTCTCCATTTTATAAAAATTGTTTAATACTAATATATCTATAAATCCACAATTTATTATTTTATAATTTAAACTAATTAAACAAATTCATTTATAAAAAAAACTAAATTTGAAAAATCATATAATCATTGGAATTAAATGAAGAATTATTAAGTAATATTCTCGTATATTAATTGAATTAGACCTTCATAAATATCATCCTTCTCCATGATTTAAATACCTATATATAAATATTGAATAACAAGCTCTTATAAAAATAAGAATTATAATGGGAATAATAAAAAACATTCTATATTTTATAACTCTAATACATAAAAATAATTCTCCTATTAAATTTATCGTTAAAGGAGCAGACATATTAGCAATTGAAAATAAAAATCATATTAATGATAAAGAAGGAAAAATTTTAATTAAACCTTTTAATAAAATTATCCTACGAGTAAAATATCGTTCGTATACTAAATTTGCTAAACAAAATAATCCAGAGCTACATACTCCATGGCCAATTATTAAAAGTAATGAGCCATATGAGCCAAAAAAAGAGAAATTAATTGTTCCACAAAATACAATTCCTATATGGCATACAGAAGAATACGCAATTAAAGATTTAATATCAACTTGAAATAAACAATAAATTCTTACTAATACACTTCCTCAAATTGATACAATTATTAAAATATAGCTTATATTTAAAATTTCAATATAATAAAACGACTTAAATCGAAAAATTCCATAAATTCCTAGTTTTAACAAAACTCCAGCTAAAATCATTGAACCGGAAATTGGAGCTTCCACATGGGCCTTTGGAAGCCACAGATGGAAAATGAATACTGGGATTTTTACTAAAAATCCCAGTATTATTAAAAAAAAATAAAACCCAATTTTAATTTCTTGCCATTCAATAAATATATATATTAAAGAACTTTTTTTGAAAATTATTATCAATACCAGTAAAGGTAAGGAACCAAATAATGTGTATATTAATATGTAAAATCCTGCCTGAAGACGTTCCGGTTGAGATCCTCATCCAAAAATCATTATAATAATTGGAAATAAAACAGATTCAAAAAAAAAATAAAAGAACAGTAAATTTGTAATTCTGAAGCAAAAAATTAACAAACTTAGTATTAGAGTTAAATAAAAAATAAAATTTTTATTTTCTCTAACTTTATTAGTTATTCTTGCTAAAATTATTAAAAATGAAATTCAAATAGTTAATAAGATTAATATTAATCTTATTAAGTCAATTCCAAAAAATGATGAAATTACATTAATATTAGAAAAATAAAGTAAAATTGAAAGGAAAAAGAATAAAATTATTCTAATTATTATTTGAATACTTTCAATATATATAAACATACATAAAATTGATAAGCTTATAAAAATTAATTTTAACATTTAATTAAATTAAAAGAACTGGTTAACTCATTACCATAATAAAATCTAATTATAACCAACAATCTTAATCCAATAGCTGCTTCACAAACAATTATAGTTAAAAACATAAAGATATTTAAAATTCTTAAAACGCAAGAGTTATAAAAAAACATAATTATTAAAGATAAATATATAAATTCAATTCTTATTAACAAAAGTATTAAATGAAATCGATTTAAAATAAATGAAAAAATTCCAATAAAGTAAATAAAAAAAGTTATCCTTATCATAAGTTAAAATAATTTAATTAAAATATCGATTTTGTAAATCGAAATTGGAATTCCTTTTAACATCAGAAAAGATTATTCTCTTTAAATCTCCAAAATTTATATACTATTTATATATTATTTTCTGAAAATTCTAATAATTTTGTCAATATCCATTTTATTTATAATAATAACTCACCCAATTATAATATTAATATCCGTTATATTATTGACTTTATACATATCAATAATTTTTTATATACTTTCTCAGTTTTCTATAATTTCATTAATCATAATTTTATTAATTTTAGGAGGAATGTTAATTATTTTTATATATATAGTTAGATTAACTCCTAATAATAAAATTTCATTTAATTATAAAATAATGCTCATTGTTTTTTTAATATTATTTTTATTTAAAATAGAAATTAAAATAAAAAATTTAGAAAGCCAAATTTTTAATAAAATTTACTTTTATAATTATATAAATATAATTATATTAATAATAATATATTTAATTTTATCATTAAGTGTGGTAATGAAATTAACAAATTCAAATATAACACCCATAAAAATATCTTATGATAACAAAAATTATTAATCCAATAAAAAATCTACCTACGCCTTCAAATATTTCATATTTATGAAATTTTGGCTCATTATTAGGATTATGTCTAATAATTCAAATTTTAACTGGTTTATTTTTAGCTATAAATTTCTCTAGAGATATTTCAACTGCATTTTCAATAATTTCTCATATTCAACGAGATGTAAATTATGGGTGATTAATTCGATCTATTCATGCAAACGGAGCATCTATATTTTTTGTATTTTTATATACCCACATTGCTCGAGGAATTTATTATTCTTCATTTCATTTTATTAAAGTTTGATTGTCAGGAATTTTAATCATTTTAATTCTAATAGCTACAGCATTTTTAGGCTATATCTTACCTTGAGGTCAGATATCTTTTTGGGGAGCTACAGTAATTACTAACTTAATTTCAGCCATTCCATATTTTGGTCAAATAATTACTTTTTGAATTTGAGGAGGATTTTCAGTAGATAACAATACCTTAATCCGATTTTTTTCTTTACATTTTATTCTCCCCTTCGTTTTACTGTTTTTAGTAATTATTCATATTATATTAATTCATGAAAAAGGATCCTCTAATCCATTAGGTATTACTTTAAACATTGATAAAATTCCATTTCATTTTTATTTTTCTATTAAAGACATTTTAGGATACTCACTGGTATTAATAATCTTTTCAATTATTGTTCTTCAATATCCCTATATTTTAATAGATGCAGAAAATTTTAATATAGCAAATCCAATAATTACACCCCCCCATATTCAACCAGAATGATACTTCTTATTTGCTTATGCAATTTTACGATCAATTCCTAATAAATTGGGGGGTGTAGTTGCTCTTCTAATATCTATTGTTATTATCATTTCATTTTCATTTACAATAAAAAATAAATTTTCTTCATTTTATTTTAATTTAAAAAATAAATTTCTTTATTGAACTTTCATTAATATTTTCATCATCCTTACTTTTCTAGGAGCTATACCCATTGAATTTCCATATATGATAATAAGACAATTAATTACAATCATATATTTCTCTTTTTTTATTTTAGTTCCTATGTTCTAGACTTTTTAACTATATAAGTATATATTTTGAAAATATAAAAAAGAGAAATACTCTATTAGTCTTTCAACTGAAATATCATAAATAAATTCTAAATTTAACGCATTTTTCTGCCAAGCTGAAAACTCAAAATTCTTTTTAATTAAATCCAAATATGTCATATTTGGATTTTTTTTTCCAAAACTCATGTCTATCGGTTATCTGGATATATAAAAGGAGGAATATGCTACGATTTAATTGACTGATTTAACCGGATCATAGAATCATATAGATTTAGAGCTAGATGAAACCATCTCTTCTTTTTCTCCGAATTTATTAATAGTTAGATGTGGCTAAACTAGGATGACCCTTTGTTACATCTAGGCAGGCCTTTAAATGCGATCAGTGTTCAGTGCCCCTTATTTTCAATAGATGTAATCATATTTCGCAATAAAATCTTAAACAATTAAACTGCAAATTTAATAAAGAATAAAATTCTAAGATTTTA